GAATTGGGACCAAGACAAAAAAAGTTCTTCTGGCGAAGAAGCCCGTGCTTCTTTTGTTGAAATAAGGATAAATGGTTTGATTCGACATTTCCTAAGAATCGACTTGGCAAAATCCCCTATTTCCTATATCGGAAAAAGGAATGATCCCTCAGGTTCAGGATTGCTCTCTGATAATGGATCAGATTACATCAATATCAATCCGTTTGGCTCCATATATTCCCATTCAAAGACAAGAATTCAACAATTCCTTAACCCAAATCAAGGAACTATTCATACATTGTTGAATAGAAATAAGGAATTCCAACCATTGATAATTTTGTTATCATCCAAGTGTTCTCGAATGGATCCATTCAACGATCTAAAATATCACAATGGAATAAAAGAATCAATTCATCAAAGGGATCCCCTAATTCCAATTAGGAATTCGTTGGGCCCTTTAGGATCAGCCCCCCCAATTGATAATTTTTTTTTATTTTCCCACTTAATAACTCACAATCAAATCTTGTTAACTAACTATTTGCAACCTGACAATTTCAAACGGACTTTTCAAGTAATTAAATATTATTCAATGGATGAAAGTGAAAGTGGGAAATTTTATAATCCCGACCCATGCAGTAAGATTATTTTCAATCCATTCAATTTGAATTGGTATTTTCTCCGTCACAATTATTGTGAAGAGACGTCTACAATAATTAGCCTTGGACAGTTTATTTGTGAAAATTTGTGTATAGCCAAAACCGGACCACACCTAAAATCGGGTCAAGTTATCTTTGTTCAAGCCGATTCCGTAGTAATACGATCAGCTAAGCCTTATTTGGCCACTCCGGGAGCAACCGTTCATGGCGATTATGGGGAAATCCTTTATGAAGGAGATACATTAGTTACATTTATATATGAAAAGCCGAGATCTGGGGACATAACGCAGGGTCTCCCAAAAGTGGAACAAGTGTTAGAAGTGCGCTCGATCAATTCAATATCGATGAATCTAGAAAAGAGGATTGAGGGTTGGAACGAATGTATAACAAGAATTCTTGGAATTCCTTGGGGATTCTTCATCAGTGCTGAGCTAACTATAGTGCAAAGTCGTATCTTTTTGGTCAATAAGATCCAAAAGGTTTATCGATCCCAGGGGGTGCAGATTCATAATAGGCATATAGAAATTATTGTACGGCAAATAACATCAAAAGTATTGGTTTCAGAAGACAGAATGCCTAATGTTTTTTCACCCGGAGAACTAATCGGATTGTTACGAGCAGAACGAACGGGACGCGCTTTGGAAGAAGCGATCTGTTACCGAGCCATCTTATTGGGAATAACAAGAGCATCTCTCAATACCCAAAGTTTCATATCTGAAGCAAGTTTTCAAGAAACTGCTCGAGTTTTAGCAAAGGCAGCTCTCCGGGGGCGTATCGATTGGTTGAAAGGTCTGAAAGAGAACGTTGTTTTGGGGGGGATGATACCTGTCGGGACCGGGTTCAAAGGATTAGTGCACCCTTCAAAACAACATAATAAGATTCCTTTGAAAACCAAAAAAAAGAATCTATTCGAGGCGAAAATGAGAGATATTTTGTTTCACCAGAGAAAATTTGTTGATTCGTCCTTTTGACAGAATTTCCACGATACATTATAACAATCATTTATAGGATTTACTGATTCCTAAGAAGGGAGTAATTCCTTTCACTTCATTATTTTAGTAAAAGTTCTTGCGGCTCCAGCTGGATGACATTCAATATCATGTACCCATGTTCCTATACATATATCGGCTAATGGTATGCAATTCCCTATTTTAAAATTTTAAATTTAGATAAAGTATCTCGTATCTATAAGCAGGGGGGCGCGGCCAAGAAACAGCTAGCGGACTGCCCCCTTCCTTCCATTCGGCGTTTCTTCGCTGTGTGAACATATGTATGGGCAGGTCGCAATAAAAGTGGCTAGTCGAAGGTTTAGGCCAATCGCAATTTATCACCATCTTGCCCGCTTCCAATTGATGACTGGCTATTATATAAGTGTTGACCTAAGCCCCTGTGCTGGCTCGGCTCCCGAGAACCGTACGTGAGCTGCCTCGTACGGCTCTTCCTAAGAACTTGAAGTCCCTCTCTTAATATAAAAAAATGAATTTACAAGCCCTTTTCAAAAAGCTTTCGCCCTCCGGGGGCTATTAGAGAAGCAGCTTCGTTCCTTGACTTCTTTGCTGAGTCAAGCTTCCTTGTTCCTTAGTGTAGTCTCGGTCCATAGTTTAAGACTCCGCCTAGTCTATATCCACAGCTGACCTTAGTCCGTACTTACGCCTTTCCCTTTGTATTTGTATACGGCTAAGTGTTACTTTGTAACCTTAACGTACTTTTTACTGTAGCATAGGCTTTCGTCGGGCTTTCGTCCCTTCGCCTATAGATGGCGGCTTGGCTTCGATATCGCCCATGACTTAGTGTATAGAGCCGTGTAGTCGTCGGTTTTACACCACAATGCCTTATGATATAGTGGTCGGCCTTTCGAATGCCTCCTTCTTTACTTTTTTTTCTGAGGAAGCCCCTTACGACTAGAATATAAAGAGCAGGGGGTTGTTCACCTTTGGGAAGTTAGCTACTTAAGTACTACTCATAAAGTAATAAAGTAAAGGCGAACGGCATTCTGTTCTACAGCTACTTAATATTAGCTACTTAATATTCTACAGCTATTAATAATATATATATTCTACAGCTATATATTAATATATTAATTTAATATTGATTTGTTATAATTATAATTGATTTATTATATTTATATACATTATTATATTTATATACATTTATATAATAAATTTATATATTTAAATTTATATACTAAATATAAATACTAAATATAAATAGTAAGTATATAAGTATAATACTAATTATAGTTGTAATAAGTAGTAATAAAATAGTACTAATAATAGTTGTAATAAGTAGTAATAATGGGAGGCATGTGCTCCCAGAAGAGACCCAGAAGTTGCTCCTGCTGGAGCTTGGCGTTCGCCACGTGTTGGATTGCTTGATCTATTTGATAAAGTCTTGATACGGTAGCTGGATCCATCTCCCTTTGGTTTGCCAAATAGAGAAAGAAGCTTCTATTTATAGGCGTTGGAGGCCCTTATATTATGCTTAAGGCCTTTCTTATTATTAGTAATAATTCTTGTCTTGGTTCCGTAACATGGTTCAAACCTGGCTTTTCGTGAATATGGAACCCCATCCACTAGATTTTGCTTAAAAATTGCCCTTTCCCCGTACGGATTTGAGTACGAAAGGCCCACCCCAAAGAGCGAATAGGACTTTCTTTTTCGCGGGTATCGCCACGCGGCTTAATCCCGATCACTCCTTCAAGAATAGGGAGCAATAATAGAGCGAATCCGTCAGAGAGTACTCCCCTTTCTTTTCTTTTCTTAAGAGATAGAGCAATCGTCACTCGACAGCTCAAAACTGACCAGTACAAAACCATGGGATCTGTCCTCGTTTACGTACCCCACTGGCACTAGCCTAACGTCCTGCCTACTCGTCTTTAACTGGCTTATTTGGACCCAGCTACATGATGGAAGTCCCCTCGGCCAATCGTCACTCGACAGCATAGTCCTTTCCTACCCCAAGCCAGTACACCCACTACTCCCCCTACACTATTCCTCTCTACAGGCCCTTTTTCTCTCTCTCTCCTCCTAAAAAGAAATAAACCTCCTCGCACCTCTCCAGGATGACGTCTTACAGATCCGGCCAGCTCGACACTCACCTTCCACACTTAGTATGGACTTAATTAAGTTAAAGCCCTTACGCTTTCTGGATAAGGAGATTTTTTTAGTTACGTGCTCTTTCCTGAGCTATAATTTTGCAATAACCTTTTCCTTGTTCGTGACATTATGAGAAAAATTTTCATTTTTCTCTCCTTCCTCTGAATAGTGATCATGAGACAGACCAGAAATCAGTCAGCATATCTAGCTCGCATTTAGGATACCTCAGATGTAAGAAACATCGTTTAATTGCCAACAAGTACCACAAATTCAAATCAAGAACATTATTGTCAACGGAGATTATTATATAAAAATAACCTGCATTTGTGGTTTCCTTTTTCCATAAACCAGTAAAAGAAATGGGGGGAGCGAAGGAAGGGGAAGCTTGGATTCTGAAAATGGAGCTGGTTGTTTTCCATGAGATGGCGCTGTGTTAGGGTTACCAGTGGGAACGACCGAGACCTACTTTAGAGAGGTCTTTCGGCTTGGACATGACGTTTGCTTGATATTGGGCGGAGTGGGCTTGCTTGGAAGCGTGAAGTGAGATATCAGATCGGACGCCCATGGTTATACCGGCTACACACCTTATCTTCTTTCCGACCACATCAAGTAGAGACTAAACATCCATTATTTCATAGTTTTATGTTATTAATCCACCGTAGTTGTCTAGTTCACTTGTAAAACTAGTTAATCTATTAATTGACTCTATAGGGTAATACCTGGTCGATGCTTACACACCTCTAAAACTTTCCACAAAAGCCTCCGCTATGAGGTCAACTTTATGTAGGCAGTACACATAAGTTGGTAATCTAGAGTGATTCTGGTTATTGAGATATCCCTCTGTCGAACACATGTAGAATGAATTAGTGTTTTTCCTTTATAGGAAGCTGGAGATTGTATAAATCATGGTATGGCTGGAGGTGGTGATACTCATATACATGACAAGAGTACCACAAAAATAAAAATATATTAGAATATGTACCCTACCTATCTTCATCCAGAAAGATACGAAAATATGTACCATACAAATGACCGTCAAATTTGTGTAGATACCTATCGTCTTTTTCATATTATGATAGGGTATCTCTAATGAATAGATAATCTAAATGAAAAAAAAATGGAGAACAAGGCTTGGTTGAAATATTTATCTGAGATTGAAAAACAACAGATCCTCTCTCTATGTAAAGACTTCGATGATCAAACTTTTCAGGATAAACTGACAGATTCCCAGGATAAACTTACCGTTTCGTCTTCTTCTAATAATACTAAA